GTGGATTCACAATCCACTGCCTTGATCCACTTGGCTACATCCACCCTTTCATTTAAAATAAAAAATATTCAAATAACCTATAAATAAGTAAAGGAGCAATATTAACCACAAGAAAAAACTTATTGCTCCTTTACTTTCAAGAACTCATATACACCAGGAAAGAATCTTATCCATTTGTAGATGGAACTTGAACAACAGCTAAATCTAAAGGAAAATTATGAGCATTACGTTCATGCATAACTTCCATACCAAGGTTAGCACGGTTAATGATATCGGCCCAGGTATTAATCACACGACCTTGACTATCAACTACGGATTGGTTGAAATTGAAACCGTTTAAGTTGAAAGCCATGGTGCTGATACCTAAGGCTGTGAACCAGATACCTACTACAGGCCAAGCCGCTAAAAAGAAATGTAAAGAACGAGAGTTGTTGAAACTAGCATATTGGAAAATTAATCGTCCAAAATAACCATGAGCTGCTACAATATTATAAGTTTCTTCTTCTTGACCGAATCTGTAACCCACATTAGCCGATTGATTTTCGGTAGTTTCCCTGATCAAACTAGAGGTTACCAAAGAACCATGCATAGCACTGAATAGAGAACCTCCGAATACACCAGCTACACCTAACATATGAAAAGGGTGCATAAGAATGTTGTGCTCAGCCTGGAATACAATCATGAAGTTAAAAGTACCAGAAATTCCTAGAGGCATACCATCAGAAAAACTTCCTTGACCAATTGGATAAATCAAGAAAACAGCAGTCGCAGCGACAACAGGGGCTGAATATGCAACAGCAATCCAAGGACGCATACCCAGACGGAAACTAAGTTCCCACTCACGGCCCATGTAACAAGCTACACCAAGTAAAAAGTGTAAAACAATTAGCTCATAAGGACCCCCGTTGTATAACCACTCATCAACAGATGCAGCTTCCCAGATTGGGTAAAAATGTAAACCTATAGCTGCAGACGTAGGAATAATAGCACCAGATATAATATTGTTTCCATAAAGTAAAGATCCGGAAACAGGTTCACGGATACCATCAATATCTACCGGAGGAGCAGCAATGAAGGCAATAATAAATACAGAAGTTGCAGTCAATAAGGTAGGGATCATCAAAACACCAAACCATCCAATGTAAAGGCGGTTTTCAGTGCTGGTTATCCAGTTACAGAAACGACCCCACAGGCTTTCACTTGTGCGTCTCTCTAAAATTGCAGTCATGGTAAAATATTGGTTTATTTAATCATCAGAGACTCCCAAGCACGAAAATTCTCTATTTTGTATTTTAAATAGTTAATAATATAAAATTATTTAATTAAAAGAATGAAAAGCTTGTTATTCAACAGTATACCATAACGTATATATATTTGTCAACCAATATCAACATCCTCCATTACTAGTTATCTTTTATCTACCCTTCCCCCATCATAATTTTTTATAAATAACTAAAAAAATACGAATGGAATATCATTTCAATTTCAATATAATTCTGATAATGGGTTATCCGGGACTTGAACCCGGAACCTGTTGGATGGAGTAGAGAATTTCCTTGTTAACGTTCGAAATTTTAAATAAGATAAATAAGAACTCCCTCACTAAACCGCGCTTGCTTTTTTTTTTCATTGCACACGGCTTCCCTATGTATAATGTCTTCGCTGTCGGAACCTCTAAGTATAAGAAAGAAACTCAATTGATTCCACTCTTACTACTACATAAACGTTTCATAATAGAACTTTTTGTTATCATTTAGGAATAATGTTAAGTTCCATGATTTTATAACCAATCATGAATGATTGACTAGATCGTTGATACAAATAATATCTAAATACCAAATACGACCTTCTCTATACAATATCTGCGAAGGAAAAGAATACCTTGAGAAGATCAACGAAAGAACTTGCTCCTCCTCCATCAAAAATTCTTCCAAAACTTCTGGACCTAATCTTTTCAAAAAAGCACGTAAAGCGCTTTTGTGTTTACGAGCTAAAGTTCTAGTACAATAAAGTCGAAGTATATACTTTATATGATACAAACTCTTTTTTTTTGAAGCTCCGCTGTAATAATGAGAAATATTTCTGCATATATGCCAAAATAAGTCAATAATATCATAATCTGATAAATCGGCCGATATCAACTTACTAATGGGGTGACCTAAGACGTCACCAACTTTCGCTTTAACCAATGGTCCAACCAAAGGTATAATTGGAACTGTGGTATCAAATGTCTTAATAATATTATTTATTAGAAATGAATTTTCTATCATTTGACTTCGCGCCAACGAAGGGTTGAATCGTATATTTGCACTTAAAAGATAACCTAGAAAGTAAAGAAAATGCTTGGATAATGTTTTTATCCTTTTTGATTGATACCACACATAAAAACGACATTTACAAAAGAGATCAAGGTAATAGTTCCATTTATTCAGAATAAAAAACGTCCATTTTGAAGCCAGAATAGATTTTCCTTGATACCTAACATAATGCAAAAAAATATCTTTGAACATACATGATATGGCTTGAAAATCTTTAGTAAAGACATTGACAAGATACTCTTTTTTTATTTTTCCATAGAAAATAGTTCGCTCAAAAAAAGTTCCAAAAAATGTTGATTGTAAATGATAGGATTGGTTACGTAAAAAAACAAAAATAGATTCGTATTCACAGACATGAGAATTATATAAGAATAAAAAGAATCTCTGATTTCTTTTTGAAAGGTTGGAAATATATGTATTTTGAAAAAATAAAAGGTTCCAATTACGATTCTCGTGGAAAACGAATCGTAACAAATGTAAAGAAGAAGCATCTTTCACCCAACAACGAAGAATTAAAACCAATATTTCAAGATGAACAGGATAAGGTATTAGTCTCTTTGACACATAATTTAAACGGGATAATTTATCTTCTAAAAAGGGAAATATGGAATGAATTGATCGTAAATTTTTAGATTCGTCTATTTTATTATCTTCAAGAGAAGATACTACGCCTAGGAAAAGTTTAATTTCTACAATAACTGCTAACTTACTCGATATGATTTGAAAAAAAAGTTTGTTGTGCCCAAAAAAATAATTTTGGTTATAATCATAAGTAGAAATAAGAAAATAATTCTGATGATACATTCGAGTAATTAAGCGTTTCACAATTAGTAACCTAACCTTTTTGTCATAACCTACATTTTCGAACAAACTTGATCGATTGAAACTACGATTCTTAGTAAGTGCATAAATATACTCCTGGAAAAAAAGTGGATATAAAAAATAAAAGTCCTGTTTCCGAATTCGCTCTCGGTCTAATTTTTTTTTTAATTCTTCCATTTTTATGTGAAAGTTTATTTGAACCAAAGTCAAATTGGGGTTATCAAATAATACTAAACGAAATAATACTATAGTGCGATACAGTTCAAACAAAGTGTTTGTGTTTTCTTATTATTCATAATTCTTAATATTATACTAAAATAGATAGATAATAAAAAGATAGATACCTCGTGATAAACGGACTCGATCCTCTGTTTTTCCACCCAATCGGTTTATATTACATTCTATGATAACAAGATGATTCTAAATCTTTTATTTTTTAAACGAAATCGCTCTTTTGATTTTGTAAAAAAAAGAAGGGGGTTTATCAATCTTTTTACACATACACACGTATATACATGATATTATGGATATGAAATAGCAAATAATTAATTAGGATTCGTTCAAAAAAACGTTTATTCTGATAAAACAGGTATGTTCTGGGACGGAAGGGCTCGAACCTCCGAATAGCGGGACCAAAACCCGTTGCCTTACCACTTGACTACGCCCCAATTCGATTTCTATTCAACACTAATCAAACTACTATTGGTCTTGATTACTTATCAATTCTGGTCAACTCTAAATATAGAATAAAACCCAATTCATTGATCATTACATATAATTGAATTAAAATATTATGTGAAAGTATAATTTCTTCTATTCTCTTAGCCTTTGATAATAGAAGTTTTTTTGATTTGATTGGGTAAATCTACCAAAATAATTATTTTGGTAGATTTACCCAATCAAAATGCAATTATCTTCATGAAAAAAAAAATGGTTGTTACATTTAATATCTTTAGTTTGATCTGTCTTAATTTTAATCTTTATTCGAGTCTTTTTTTCTTTTCAAAATTGCCCGAGGCCTACGCTTTTTTAAATCCAATCGTAGATGTTATGCCAGTCATACCTGTATTCTTTTTTCTCCTAGCATTTGTTTGGCAAGCCGCTCTAAGTTTTCGATGAGGTCTTTAATTTCATAATTAAAAAAAATGATAACAATTGATAAGATCAGATAAGTCTTACAATATAAATCCTAGATTCAAACATTGAAATTCGTTTCTATCCACGAGAACTCCGTTCTGGGGACCTTTTTCCAATAACAGACCCTATGTATTATTGATTATATAGATTATCTATATTTAATATTAAGAAACGATTATTATTTATTTTGATTACATTACAAGTTAATTTCAGATCATTTTATTTTTTATTTCTAGAAACATCGCTTTATTTCATAGTATCAAACAAATATATGTGATATAAAAAAGGAGAATATATTCCCCCCTTCTTTTTTTTACAAAAAAAACAATCATGGAGATTGGGTAATGCTTACTCTTAAACTGTTTGTTTACACAGTAGTGATATTCTTTGTTTCTCTCTTCATCTTCGGATTTTTGTCTAATGATCCAGTACGTAATCCTGGCCGTGAAGAATAAAAAATACCTTATTTTTTACACGTTAAATTGTAAATAAAAAGATAATATCAATTCATTAACAAAACGGGAAAGAGAGGGATTCGAACCCCCGGTACGCATAACTCGTACAACGGATTAGCAATCCGCCGCTTTAGCCCACTCAGCCATCTCTCCAAAAAAATTAAAACAAACAAAATTACTATATTAGAATTATTTAGATATAGAGATTGAAAGGCTATTAAATATTTATTATACTGTTATCACGACTTTTATCAGCAATACAGCCCGG